GTCCCCGTAGCTTACAATAAAGCATGGCACTGAAGATGCCAAGATGGCCTCACTCTAACCCGGGGACAAAAGACTTAGTCCTAACCTTACCATTAGTTCTTGCTGAACATATACATGCAAGTATCCGCACTCCAGTGTAAATGCCCTTAATCCTTACATGGTAAGTAAAAGGAGCTGGCATCAGGCACGCCCCTGCAGCCCAAGACGCCTTGCTTAGCCACACCCCCACGGGTACTCAGCAGTAATTAACATTAAGCAATAAGTGCAAACTTGACTTAGTTACAGCAACTTAGGGTTGGTAAATCTTGTGCCAGCCACCGCGGTCACACAAGGGACCCAAACTAACGGTACACGGCGTAAAGAGTGGACCCATGAATATCACAGTAATTAAGGTCGAAGCGTAACTGAGCTGTCATAAGCCTAAGATACACTTAAAACCACCCTAAAGACGACCCTAATCCGTACGACTGATTAAATTCCACGAAAGCCAGGAAACAAACTGGGATTAGATACCCCACTATGCCCGGCCCTAAATCTTGATGCTTACCCTACTAAAGCATCCGCCTGAGAACTACGAGCACAAACGCTTAAAACTCTAAGGACTTGGCGGTGCCACAAACCCACCTAGAGGAGCCTGTTCTGTAATCGACAACCCACGATACACCCGACCACCTCTTGCCAAAAACAGCCTACATACCGCCGTCGCCAGCTCACCTCCCCTGAGAGCACAGCAGTGAACACAATCGCCCTAACCCCGCTAATAAGACAGGTCAAGGTATAGCTCATGAGGTGGAAGAAATGGGCTACATTTTCTAGCTTAGAAAATTCCCCAAACGGAAGGGAGCATGAAATAACTCCCAGAAGGCGGATTTAGCAGTAAAGAAAGATAATAAAGCTTCCTTTAAACTGGCTCTGAGGCACGTACATACCGCCCGTCACCCTCCTCACAAGCTCCGCATCTTAATAAATAATACACGCACCCGCCAAAGATGAGGTAAGTCGTAACAAGGTAAGTGTACCGGAAGGTGCACTTAGCACACCAAGACGTAGCTATAATACCAAAGCATTCAGCTTACACCTGAAAGATATCTGCCACACACCAGGTCGTCTTGATGCCCAACTCTAGCCCAACCCTCCACAAACCAAATGCACTTAAAAATCTACTCAGACTTCAAACCAAATCATTTTCCAAACTTAGTATAGGTGATAGAAAAGACCATAAGGCGCGATAGAGATTCGTACCGTAAGGGAAAGATGAAATAGCAATGAACTAGCCAAGCAACAGACAGCAAAGATAAACCCTTGTACCTCTTGCATCATGATTTAGTAAGAACAACCAAGCAAAGCGAACTTAAGCTTGCCATCCCGAAACCCAAGCGAGCTACTTACGAGCAGCTACCCTGAGCGAACCCGTCTCTGTTGCAAAAGAGTGGGATGACTTGTTAGTAGAGGTGAAAAGCCAATCGAGCTGGGTGATAGCTGGTTACCTGTGAAATGAATCCAAGTTCTACCTTGACTCCTCCTCCAAGAACCTTCAACCACTCCAATGAAGACAGTCAAGAGTAATTTAAAGGGGGTACAGCTCCTTTAAAAAAGAATACAATCTTACCTAGCGGATAACCCATAACCTTAGAAATAAAACTGTGGGCCTTCAAGCAGCCACCAACAAAGAGTGCGTCAAAGCTCCATTCCCCTAAAAACCCTAAAGCTATGCGAATCCCTTTCCACTAACAGGTTAACCTATAGCAATAGGAGAATTAATACTAAAATGAGTAACTAGGGTGCTACCCTCTTAAGCGCAAACTTACATTTNTCCCATTATTAACAGATAACTAATACATCCACTCCAACAAGACTACATATTACACCTTCTGTTAATCCAACCCAGGAGCGCATGTTAGAAAGATTAAAATCTGTAAAAGGAACTAGGCAACCCCAAGGCCCGACTGTTTACCAAAAACATAGCCTTCAGCCAAACCAAGTATTGAAGGTGATGCCTGCCCAGTGACTCAATGTTCAACGGCCGCGGTATCCTAACCGTGCGAAGGTAGCGCAATCAATTGTCCCATAAATCGAGACTTGTATGAATGGCTAAACGAGGTCTTAACTGTCTCTTACAGATAATCAGTGAAATTGATCTCCCTGTGCAAAAGCAGGAATAAACCCATAAGACGAGAAGACCCTGTGGAACTTAAAAAACAGCAGCCACCCCACAACAAAATTCAAACCTATCAGGCCCACCACTACAACAAAGCACTGGCTTGCATTTTTTCGGTTGGGGCGACCTTGGAGAAAAACAAATCCTCCAAAAATAAGACCACTTTCTCTTGACCAAGAGCAACCCCTCAACGTACTAATAGTAACCAGACCCAATATACTTGACTAATGGACCAAGCTACCCCAGGGATAACAGCGCAATCCCCTTCAAGAGCCCATATCGACAAGGGGGTTTACGACCTCGATGTTGGATCAGGACATCCTAATGGTGCAGCCGCTATTAAGGGTTCGTTTGTTCAACGATTAACAGTCCTACGTGATCTGAGTTCAGACCGGAGCAATCCAGGTCGGTTTCTATCTATGACCAACTTTTCCCAGTACGAAAGGACCGAAAAAGTGAGGCCAATGCTTCAATGTACGCCTCCTCTCTAAGTAATGACTTCAACTAAATTACCAAAAGACTCCCCATAACCAACCAATCCTAGAAAAGGATAGCTAGCGTGGCAGAGTTCGGCAAATGCAAAAGGCTTAAGCCCTTTGTCCAGAGGTTCAAATCCTCTCCCTAGCTCACTATTCGCTCATGGTTACAATCTACCTAATTATATCTCTATCATACGCTGTACCCATCCTAATCGCCGTAGCCTTCCTAACATTAGTAGAACGAAAAGTCCTGAGCTACATGCAAGCCCGAAAAGGTCCAAACATTGTAGGACCTTTTGGACTGCTTCAACCAGTAGCAGATGGGGTAAAACTATTTATCAAAGAACCCATCCGCCCATCCACTTCCTCCCCAATTCTCTTTATCCTGACCCCTATCCTAGCCCTCCTCCTAGCCATTACAATCTGAATTCCCCTCCCTCTCCCCTTCTCCCTCACCGACCTTAACTTAGGCCTCCTCTTCCTCCTAGCCATATCTAGCCTAGCAGTATACTCAATCCTATGATCCGGCTGAGCTTCCAACTCAAAATATGCACTTATCGGAGCACTACGAGCAGTAGCACAAACCATCTCCTATGAAGTAACATTAGCCATTATCCTCTTATCCGTGATCATACTAAGTGGAAATTACACCCTAAACACCCTCGCCACTACCCAGGAACCTTTATACCTTATCTTCTCCTCCTGACCCCTTGCAATAATATGGTACATTTCCACCCTTGCCGAAACCAACCGTGCTCCATTCGACCTCACAGAAGGAGAATCTGAACTAGTCTCAGGCTTCAATGTAGAGTACGCTGCGGGTCCATTTGCCCTCTTCTTCATAGCCGAATATGCGAACATTATATTAATAAACACCATAACCGCTATTCTATTCCTAAATCCAAGCTCACTCAATCTTCCTTCAGAGTTATTCCCCATAATCCTAGCCACAAAAACCCTCCTCCTCTCCTCAGGCTTCCTATGAATCCGCGCTTCCTATCCACGATTCCGCTACGATCAGCTCATACATCTACTCTGAAAGAATTTCCTACCACTAACACTAGCCCTGTGCCTCTGACACACCAGCATACCCATCTCCTATGCAGGCCTCCCGCCCTATCTAAGAAGACACACCAGGACAAAGGAAATGTGCCTGAACATACTAAGGGTCACTATGATAAAGTGAACATAGAGGTGCACCAACCCTCTCATTTCCTGTTAAACCTTAGAAAAGTAGGACTCGAACCTACACAAAGGAGATCAAAACTCCTCATACTTCCTCTATATTATTTTCTAGTAAGGTCAGCTAATAAAGCTATCGGGCCCATACCCCGAAAATGATGGTTTAACCCCTTCCCCTACTAATGAACCCCCATGCAAAACTAATTTCAACCCTAAGCCTACTCCTAGGAACAACTATTACTATCTCAAGTAACCACTGAATGATGGCTTGGACTGGACTAGAAATTAATACCCTCGCCATCATTCCCTTTATCTCAAAATCCCATCACCCCCGAGCCATCGAAGCTACAATCAAGTACTTCCTAGTACAAGCAACAGCCTCAACACTACTTCTATTCTCAAGCATGACCAATGCCTGAGTTACAGGACAATGGGACATTACCCAACTTACTCATCCAACATCATGCCTCCTACTAACAATTGCAATTGCAATAAAACTGGGACTAGTACCATTCCACTTTTGATTTCCAGAAGTACTTCAAGGTTCATCCATAATTACTGCATTACTACTATCAACAATAATAAAATTTCCCCCAATCACAATCCTCTTCCTAACATCCCACTCACTAAACCCAACCCTACTGGTCACCATAGCTATCATCTCAGCAGCACTGGGAGGCTGAATAGGACTAAACCAAACCCAAACCCGAAAAATCCTAGCTTTCTCCTCCATCTCACACATAGGCTGAATAGCAATCATCACCATCTTCAACCCAAACCTCACCCTACTAACCTTCTACCTATACACCCTAATAACTACCACAGTATTCCTCATCCTCAACAAGATCAATGCACTCAAGTTAACAACAATAATAATCTCATGGACAAAAACCCCAATACTAAATGCAGTCCTAATGCTAGCCCTACTTTCACTAGCAGGCCTCCCACCATTAACAGGCTTCCTACCTAAATGATTCATTATCCAAGAACTTACTAAGCAAGAAATAACTATAGCAGCCACAATCATAGCTATGCTCTCACTACTCGGGTTATTCTTCTACCTCCGCCTCGCATATTACTCTACAATCACACTACCACCAAATACCGTAAACCACATAAAGCAGTGGCACATGAATAAAGCAACAAACACCCTAATCCCCTCCCTAGCTTCCCTGACTACCTTACTCCTTCCACTCTCCCCTATAATCCTTACCACCCTCTAAGAAACTTAGGATCGACCTAAACCAGGGGCCTTCAAAGCCCCAAACAAGAGTTAAACTCTCTTAGTTTCTGCTAAGACCCGCAGGACACTAACCTGCATCTTCTGAATGCAACTCAGACACTTTAATTAAGCTAGGACCTTACCTAGACAGATGGGCCTCGATCCCATAAACCCCTGGTTAACAGCCAGGTGCCTAAACCAACAGGCTTCTATCTACCAGACTCCGGCACTCTTAACGTGCATCAATGAGCTTGCAACTCAACATGAAACTTTCACTACAGAGTCGATAAGAAGAGGAATTTAACCTCTGTAAAAAGGACTACAGCCTAACGCCTTAAACACTCAGCCATCTTACCTGTGATCATGATCAATCGATGACTATTCTCCACCAACCACAAAGACATTGGCACTCTATATCTAATTTTCGGCGCATGAGCCGGCATAGTTGGCACCGCACTTAGCTTACTCATCCGTGCAGAACTTGGACAACCAGGAACCCTCCTAGGAGATGACCAAATCTACAATGTAATTGTCACCGCCCACGCATTTGTAATAATCTTCTTCATAGTCATACCAATCATAATCGGAGGGTTCGGAAACTGACTAGTACCACTCATAATTGGTGCCCCCGACATAGCATTCCCCCGAATAAACAACATAAGCTTCTGACTCCTACCTCCATCCTTCCTCCTCCTCTTAGCCTCCTCCACAGTCGAAGCTGGTGCAGGTACAGGATGAACCGTATACCCTCCTCTAGCTGGTAACCTAGCCCATGCAGGTGCCTCCGTAGACTTAGCCATTTTCTCCCTCCACCTTGCAGGTGTGTCATCCATCCTAGGGGCCATTAATTTTATCACAACCGCTATCAACATAAAACCACCAGCCCTCTCACAATATCAAACCCCCCTATTCGTATGATCAGTCCTCATCACCGCCGTCCTTCTTCTCCTATCCCTCCCAGTCCTCGCTGCCGGCATTACCATACTACTCACAGACCGAAACCTAAACACCACATTCTTCGACCCTGCTGGAGGAGGTGACCCAGTGCTATATCAACACCTCTTCTGATTCTTTGGTCACCCCGAAGTCTATATCTTAATTCTACCAGGCTTCGGAATAATCTCTCACGTAGTAGCCTACTACGCAGGTAAAAAAGAGCCCTTCGGTTACATGGGAATAGTATGAGCCATGCTATCTATTGGATTCTTAGGCTTTATTGTCTGAGCTCATCACATATTTACAGTAGGTATGGACGTAGACACTCGAGCATACTTCACATCCGCCACCATGATTATTGCCATCCCAACAGGCATCAAAGTTTTCAGCTGACTAGCCACACTTCACGGAGGAACTGTTAAATGAGACCCGCCAATACTATGGGCTCTAGGCTTCATCTTCCTCTTCACCATTGGAGGCCTAACTGGAATCGTCCTAGCAAATTCCTCACTAGACATTGCCCTGCACGACACATACTACGTAGTTGCCCACTTCCACTATGTCCTCTCAATAGGAGCTGTATTTGCCATCCTAGCAGGACTTACCCACTGATTCCCACTATTCACAGGATATACCCTACATTCCACATGAGCCAAAGCCCACTTTGGAGTCATATTCACCGGTGTAAACCTAACATTTTTTCCCCAACACTTCCTCGGTCTTGCTGGTATGCCACGACGATACTCTGACTACCCAGACGCATACACCCTATGAAACACCATATCTTCCATTGGTTCACTAATCTCAATAACAGCCGTAATTATGCTAATATTCATTATCTGAGAAGCCTTCGCATCAAAACGCAAAGTAGTACAACCGGAACTAACTTCCACCAACATTGAATGAATCCATGGTTGCCCCCCTCCCTACCACACCTTCGAAGAACCAGCCTTTGTTCAAGTACAAGAAAGGAAGGAGTCGAACCCTCGTACGCTGGTTTCAAGCCAACCGCATCAAACCACTTATGCTTCTTTCTTATGAGACGTTAGTAAACCCATTACATAGCCTTGTCAAGGCTAAATCACAGGTGAAAACCCTGTACTTCTCAAATGGCAAACCACTCACAATTTGGATTTCAAGATGCCTCATCCCCTATTATAGAAGAACTTGTTGAATTCCATGACCACGCCCTAATAGTCGCCCTAGCAATCTGCAGTCTAGTTCTTTACCTACTAGCACTCATGCTAATAGAAAAACTATCCTCAAACACCGTCGACGCACAAGAAGTTGAACTAATCTGAACAATCCTACCAGCCATCGTTCTTGTCTTACTTGCTTTGCCATCATTACAAATCCTTTATATGATGGACGAAATTGACGAGCCTGACCTAACCTTAAAAGCCATCGGCCACCAATGGTACTGAACCTACGAGTATACAGACTTCAAAGACCTGACATTTGATTCATACATAATCCCAACAACAGAACTTCCACCAGGACACTTCCGACTACTAGAAGTAGATCACCGTGTTGTTATCCCCATAGAGTCCCCAATCCGTGTTATCGTCACCGCCGACGATGTCCTACACTCCTGAGCAGTCCCCTCGCTTGGAGTGAAAACCGACGCAATCCCTGGACGACTGAACCAGACATCCTTCATCACTGCCCGCCCAGGAATCTTCTACGGCCAATGCTCAGAAATCTGTGGGGCCAACCATAGCTACATGCCTATCGTAGTAGAATCAACTCCTCTCTCCCACTTCGAATCCTGATCCACACTACTATCCTCCTAATCATTAAGAAGCTATATGCCAGCGCTAGCCTTTTAAGCTAGAGAAAGAGGGTCACCATCCCCTCCTTAATGGCATGCCACAACTAAACCCAAACCCATGATTCTTCATTATATTACTGTCATGATTAACCTTTACCCTAATCATCCAACCTAAACTCTTATCATTCATTCCCATTAACCCCCCATCCATTAAAGCCTCAACAACCACAAAAACAACACCCTGAACCTGACCATGAACCTAAGCTTCTTTGACCAGTTCACAAGCCCATGCCTTCTAGGAGTCCCATTAACTCTCCTTTCAATACTATTCCCCGCTCTTCTACTCCCCACCTCCAATAATCGCTGAATCACTAATCGTCTCTCCACTCTCCAACTTTGATTATTTAACCTAATCACCAAACAACTGATAATCCCATTAAACAAGAACGGCCACAAATGAGCCTTACTCTTAACCTCTTTAATAGTGCTCCTACTTATAATCAACCTGCTAGGCCTTCTACCATACACATTCACCCCAACCACCCAACTATCAATAAATATAGCACTTGCATTCCCACTCTGACTTGCTACCCTTCTCACAGGTCTGCGAAACCAGCCCTCAATCTCCCTCGGCCATCTTCTGCCTGAAGGGACTCCTACACCACTAATTCCAGCCTTAATTATAATCGAAACTACCAGCCTATTAATCCGCCCATTAGCATTAGGAGTCCGCCTCACAGCCAATCTCACAGCGGGCCACTTACTCATCCAACTCATCTCCACAGCTACCACCGCCCTTCTTCCCATCATACCAACAGTTTCAATCTTGACAGCATTAATCCTACTCCTACTGACCATCCTAGAAGTAGCAGTAGCCATAATCCAAGCCTACGTCTTCGTACTACTTTTAAGCCTTTACTTACAAGAAAACATCTAATGGCCCACCAAGCCCATTCTTACCACATAGTAGACCCAAGCCCATGACCTATTTTTGGAGCAGCAGCCGCCCTTCTCACTACTTCAGGTCTAATCATATGATTCCACTACAACTCCTCATACCTCCTAGCCCTAGGATTACTCTCTATACTACTTGTCATACTACAATGATGACGAGATATTGTACGAGAAAGCACATTCCAAGGCCACCACACCCCCACAGTACAAAAAGGCCTACGATATGGAATAATCCTATTCATTACATCCGAAGTATTCTTCTTCCTAGGTTTTTTCTGAGCATTCTTCCACTCTAGCCTAGCCCCTACCCCAGAATTAGGAGGACAATGACCCCCAACAGGAATTAACCCACTCAACCCCCTAGAAGTTCCCCTACTAAATACAGCCATCCTACTTGCCTCAGGCGTTACCGTCACATGAGCACACCACAGCATCACCGAAGGTAACCGAAAACAAGCAATCCATGCACTCACCTTAACTGTCATACTAGGCCTTTACTTCACTGCACTCCAAGCTACGGAATATTACGAAGCGCCCTTTTCCATCGCCGATGGTGTATACGGCTCAACCTTCTTTGTCGCCACAGGATTTCATGGTCTCCACGTAATTATCGGATCTTCCTTCCTATCAGTCTGCCTATTACGATTAATCAAATTCCACTTCACTTCAAACCACCACTTCGGATTTGAAGCAGCAGCTTGATATTGACACTTCGTAGACGTCATCTGATTATTCCTCTACATAACCATTTACTGATGAGGATCCTGCTCTTCTAGTATACTAATTACAATCGACTTCCAATCCTTAAAATCTGGTGAAACCCCAGAGAAGAGCAATAAACATAATCACATTCATACTTGCCCTATCCCTCATTTTATGTACCCTCTTAACTACATTAAACTTTTGACTTGCCCAAACAAGTCCAGACTCAGAAAAGCTATCCCCATACGAATGCGGCTTTGATCCACTCGGCTCTGCTCGACTCCCTTTCTCAATCCGATTCTTCCTCAGTAGCAATCTTGTTCCTCCTTTTCGACTTAGAAATCGCTCTCCTCCTCCCTCTTCCCTGAGCTAGTCAACTTCAATCCCCCATCACTACACTCATCTGAGCCTCTACCTTGATTCTCCTACTAACCTTAGGACTAGTCTACGAATGAATGCAAGGGGGCCTAGAATGAGCAGAATAACAGAAAGTTAGTCCAACCAAGACAGTTGATTTCGACTCAACAGATCATAGACCAACCCTATGACTTTCTTTATGTCTCTTCTTCACCTAAGCTTCTATTCAGCCTTCACCCTAAGTGGCTTAGGATTAGCCTTCCACCGAACCCACCTAATTTCCGCCCTACTATGCTTAGAGAGCATAATGCTATCCATATACCTTGCCCTATCTATCTGACCCATCGAAAACCAAGCAACATCATTCACCCTCATACCAGTACTCATGTTAGCATTCTCAGCATGTGAAGCAGGGGCAGGCCTAGCAATACTAGTAGCCTCTACACGAACCCATGGCTCAGACCACTTACACAACCTAAACCTTTTACAATGCTAAAAATCATCCTCCCCACAATCATACTACTACCCACAGCCTTCCTATCCCCCAAAAAATTCTTATGGACTAATACCACCATATACAGTCTCCTAATCGCCACCCTTAGCCTACAATGATTACTCCCATCGTACTACCCCCATAAAAACCTAACTCCATGAACCGGCATCGACCAAATTTCATCCCCCCTACTGGTTCTATCCTGCTGACTTCTACCCCTCATAATCATAGCAAGCCAAAACCACCTCCAACATGAACCCCCTACACGAAAACGGATTTTCATCATAGCCCTAATCACAATCCAACCCTTTATCATCTTAGCCTTCTCATCCACAGAACTAATACTATTCTACATCGCATTTGAAGCAACTCTCATCCCAACCTTAATTCTCATCACACGATGAGGAAACCAACCAGAACGTTTAAGCGCTGGTATCTACCTACTATTTTACACTCTTATCAGCTCTCTACCACTACTAGTCACAATTCTATATCTACACATACAAATTGGCACACTACATCTCACAGTACTTAAACTAACACACCCCGTACTCAACAACTCCTGAACCGACCTTATATCAGGTCTCGCCCTACTAATAGCATTCATAGTAAAAGCACCCCTATATGGACTACACCTATGACTGCCCAAAGCCCATGTCGAAGCACCCGTTGCAGGCTCAATACTACTTGCTGCTCTCCTCCTAAAATTAGGCGGATACGGCATCATGCGAGTCACCATCCTGATAGGCCCCCTTTCTAATCACTTACACTACCCTTTTATTACCCTAGCCCTATGAGGAGCATTAATAACCAGCTCAATCTGCCTACGCCAAACCGACCTTAAATCTCTCATTGCCTACTCCTCCGTAAGCCACATAGGCTTAGTCATCGCCACAAGTCTAATCCAAACCCACTGAGCATTCGCAGGCGCAATAATCCTCATAATCTCACACGGACTAACCTCCTCCATACTATTCTGCCTAGCCAACACAAACTATGAACGAACACACAGCCGAATCTTACTCCTAACACGAGGCCTACAACCTATCCTACCACTAATAGCCACCTGATGACTTCTAGCTAACCTCACAAACATAGCCCTCCCCCCAACAACAAACCTAATAGCAGAACTAACCATCATAATCGCCCTATTCAACTGATCCACCCCTACAATTATCCTAACCGGAATCGCAATTCTACTAACCGCCTCCTACACCCTATTCATACTACTAATAACCCAACGAGGAGTCCTCCCCACCCACATCACATCCATCCACAACTCAACCACACGAGAACATCTCCTCATAGCCCTCCATATCATCCCCCTACTGCTTCTCATTCTAAAACCTAACCTCATCTCAGGAATCCTCTCATGCAAGTATAGTTTAACCCAAACATTAGACTGTGATCCTAAAAATAGAAGTTAAACCCTTCTTACCTGCCGAGGGGAGGTTCAACCAACAAGAACTGCTAATTCCTGTATCTGAGTCTAAAACCTCAGCCCCCTTACTTTTAAAGGATAACAGTAATCCACTGGTCTTAGGAGCCATCCATCTTGGTGCAAATCCAAGTAAAAGTAGTGGAACCTGCCCTACTTCTCAACACCTCTGTCCTCCTAACACTTACAATCATTCTCACTCCAATCCTGCTTCCACTTACATCAAAAAACTTTCAAAACACCCCCACCACTATCACACGCACTGTCAAAACCGCATTCCTAACAAGCCTTGTACCAATAACACTCTACATATACTCAGGCTCAGAAAGCATCACCTCCCACTTAGAATGAAAATTCATTACAAACTTCAAAATCCCCCTCAGCTTTAAAATAGACCAATACTCCCTAATATTCCTCCCCATCGCACTATTCGTAACATGATCCATCCTCCAATTCGCAACATGATACATAAGTGCAGAGCCATACATCACAAAATTCTTCTCCTACCTCCTAATATTTCTAATCGCTATACTAACACTAACCATCGCCAACAACATATTTCTCCTATTCATCGGCTGAGAAGGAGTTGGAATCATATCCTTCCTACTAATTGGCTGATGACAAGGCCGAGCAGAAGCCAACACAGCTGCCCTCCAAGCCGTACTCTACAACCGAATCGGAGACATCGGCCTCATCCTAAGTATAGCCTGACTTGCCTCCACCATAAACACCTGAGAAATCCAACAAGCCCTCTCTCCCGCCCAAACAACTCCAACCCTCCCTCTAATCGGCCTTATTTTAGCAGCTACAGGAAAATCTGCCCAATTTGGCCTTCATCCTTGACTACCCGCTGCCATAGAAGGCCCAACCCCAGTCTCCGCCCTGCTCCACTCCAGCACAATAGTAGTCGCAGGGATCTTCCTACTAATCCGCACTCACCCCTTACTAGCTACCAACCAAACCGCTCTCACCCTCTGCCTATGTCTAGGAGCCCTATCCACACTATTTGCTGCAACATGCGCCCTCACACAAAATGACATCAAAAAAATCATTGCCTTCTCCACTTCTAGCCAACTTGGACTAATGATAGTTACCATTGGACTGAACCTTCCACAATTAGCCTTCCTACACATTTCAACACACGCCTTCTTCAAAGCCATGCTCTTCCTCTGCTCCGGCTCAATTATCCACAGCCTCAACGGCGAACAAGACATTCGAAAAATGGGCTCTCTACAAAAAACACTACCCACAACCACCTCCTGCTTAACCATTGGTAACCTAGCCCTAATAGGAACCCCATTCCTAGCAGGATTTTATTCAAAAGACCCCATTATCGAAAACCTAAACACATCATACCTAAACACCTGGGCACTCCTCCTAACCCTAATAGCTACAACCTTCACTGCAACTTACAGCCTTCGTATAACCCTACTAGTTCAAACAGGATCCACCCGCATCCCCCCAATCACCCCAACAAACGAAAACAACCGGGCAGTCACTAACCCAATCACCCGACTCGCCCTAGGCAGCATTATAGCAGGACTTCTCATTACATCTTACATCCTTCCCACAAAAACACCGCCCATAACCATACCAACACTTACAAAAATCGCCGCCATTCTTGTCACCATCCTAGGCATCATCCTAGCCTTAGAACTCTCCAACATAACACACATGCTAACCCACCCAAAACAAAACAACCCCTTAAATTTCTCTTCCTCCCTAGGATACTTCAACCCACTAACCCACCGACTCAGCTCCACAAACCTACTACACATAGGACAAAAGATTGCTTCACACCTAATCGACCTATCCTGGTACAAGAAAATAGGCCCCGAAGGACTCGCCGACCTACAACTCATAGCAACTAAAACTTCAATCAATCTTCATACCGGCCTAATCAAAACCTACCTAGAATCCTTCGCACTATCCATTCTTATCATCATCCTAACGCTTCATAGACTCAAAACCAATGGCCCCCAACCTACGAAAACACCACCCCCTACTAAAAATAATTAACAACTCCCTAATCGACCTGCCAACCCCCTCAAACATCTCCGCCTGATGAAATTTCGGATCCCTACTGGGCATCTGCCTTCTAACCCAAATCCTGACAGGCCTACTATTAGCCGCACACTACACCGCGGACACCTCCCTAGCCTTTTCATCCGTCGCCCACACATGCCGAAATGTGCAGTACGGCTGGTTAATCCGCAACCTCCATGCAAACGGAGCCTCATTCTTTTTCATTTGCATCTACCTACACATTGGACGAGGACTCTACTACGGCTCCTACCTGTACAAAGAAACCTGAAACACAGGAGTCATCCTACTACTAACCCTAATAGCAACTGCCTTCGTAGGATATGTCCTACCCTGAGGGCAAATATCATTCTGAGGAGCCACTGTCATTACCAACCTCTTCTCCGCCATCCCCTACATCGGCCAGACCATCGTCGAATGAGCTTGAGGAGGATTTTCAGTAGACAACCCCACACTCACACGATTCTTCACCCTTCACTTCCTCCTACCCTTCATAATCGCAGGTCTTACTATCATCCACCTAACATTCCTACACGAATCAGGCTCTAACAACCCGCTAGGCGTCTCCTCTGACTGCGATAAAATTCCATTTCACCCCTACTTCTCCCTAAAAGACATCCTTGGCTTCATACTAATATTCCTCCCCTTAATGACCTTAGCTCTGTTCTCCCCCAACCTCCTAGGAGACCCAGAAAACTTCACACCTGCAAATCCACTAGTCACACCCCCTCATATCAAACCAGAATGATACTTCCTATTTGCATACGCTATTCTACGCTCCATCCCTAACAAATTAGGAGGAGTACTGGCCCTAGCCGCCTCCGTACTAGTCCTATTTCTCAGCCCCCTACTCCACATATCCAAACAACGCACAATAACATTCCGCCCCCTCTCCCAACTCCTATTCTGAGCCCTAGTTGCCAACCTCCTCATCCTAACTTGAGTAGGAAGCCAGCCCGTAGAACACCCATTCATCATCATCGGCCAACTAGCCTCACTCACCTACTTTTCCATCCTCCTTATCCTCTTCCCCATCATTGGAGCCCTAGAAAACAAACTACTTAACTACTAAAACTCTAATAGTTTATAAAAACATCGGTCTTGTAAACCGAAGAATGAAGACTATACCCCTTCTTAGAGTTCCCCATTCCCTCCTTTCCCGCTATGTCAGAAAAGAGGGAATTTAACCCTCACCTCCAACTCCCAAAGCTGGCATTCTACATTAAACTATCTTCTGACCCCCCCCCCTACACCGCTCGAATTGCACCCCGAGACAATCCTCGAACAACCTCCAACACCACAAACAACGTCAACAACAACCCCCACCCTGCCACCAAAAACATCCCAACTCCCCGCGAATAAAACATAGCCACTCCACTAAAATCTAACCGAACTGAAAACATTCCCCCACTATCAACAGTCACCAGTCCAAACTTCCATCCTTCAACAAAACCTCCAACAACTACCCCAACAACAAGCACCAAAATAAACCCCAGCCCATAACCCACAACACGCCAGTCCCCTCAAGCCTCAGGAAACGGATCCGCTGCCAGAGACACTGAGTACACAAACACCACCAATATCCCCCCTAAATAGACCATAAACAAGACCAGTGACACAAACGACACCCCCAAACTTAACAACCACCCACAACCCGTGACAGACGCCACCACAAGCCCAACAATCCCATAATATGGGGAAGGATTTGACGCCACCCCCAACCCCCCTAAAACGAAACCCAACCCTAAAAAAAGCACAAAATAAGTCATAGCAGTTTCTGCTTGGCTTTTCTCCAAGAACTACGGCCTGAAAAACCGCCGTTGTAAACTTCAACTACAGAAACTAATAGAACCATAGGACATAAGTGCAGGACCCCCCCCCTCCCCCCCCAGCATTTATGTCCTATGTATTACAGTGCATTAATCTATTTACCATATTAATAATCCACATTTACTTAGAGAACCCCATATAATGCATGTACTAAATACATAGATATGTAACCGGGCATATAGCTCACATCCAAGGCATTAACCCCCATAACAACTCAAACGGTCCACCAAACATGCATGTACTACAAACGCACATGTACACGGGCAATACTCCCTTCAAACCATCCATCCGTCCAGAGTACCTGAAATGTAATGATACCTAGGACAACCACAATATATAACCTCGTACTAAACCCATAAAGCCTTTAACTTATACCCACCACCTTCCCAACACGGAAGTGCTCGAATACACACTATGATTGGCACCGCCCATAACTGCGATATCTCCTGAAGTACATAAAGCAGGGACCAGGTTATTTATTGATCTTACACCTCACGTGAAATCAGCAACTCGACGCACAGAGGATCCATCACGACTAGCTTCAGGCCCATTCTTCCCCCCTACACCCTAGCACGACTTGCTCTTTTGCGCCTCTGGTTCCTATGTCAGGGCCATAACTTGGCAAATCCCTCGAACTCGCTCTTCACAGATACATCTGGTCGGGGTCATACCTCACCATTTCAGTCCGTGATCGCGGCATTCCCCGACCTTGGCGCCTTTGGTTCTCTTTTCTCTCTCTCACTCGCAGGTCGCCCCTCAAGTGCAACGGGTGAATTGGTTTATATCCTGCACCTAAATTATGCGTTATCACCTAATCTCGACCTCAGGTCCTGCTGGCGTTACGGCTTAAAGATAACTGGTATCACCTTTACACTGATGCACTTTGTCTTCCATAACGGAGCTGAATGCAATGGTTTAAGGACATACGGGAGCCTCCCCGCGCTGACGCGCCATCTAAAACACCTGGTTATGGTGAGTCCACAAGCTCACTTAAATGTTACAGTTCAGTGAATGCTTACGGGGCATAAATTTCTATCAAATTACTCTATTCATTTCCTCTAACTTTTTAAACAACACGGCTAATTTTCAACTAAACGTGTATAAACGTTTGTTTATCGTGTTTTATTTATCAAAAATATCATATTTCTCACCGCTAAAATTGCATTAATAAACCAACAATATATTTTCATACACATCAACATATCAAAACCCCTGAAAAACCATTAATAAACTATCTAATTCTTTTCATTTTTTTTCTACTTATCCTCCCTGCCTACTCTCCTTATCTCCCCTATTATATTTACTTCTTCACCCCCTACCCTCCCCATTCCCTCCCCAACTTCCCACACCGCACACCAAAACTTGTCCCCACCAGCCAACCTTACACACATAAAATTCAATAACAACCAATAAACAACCAGCACAACCAATAAACAACCAGCACAACCAATAAACAACCAGCACAACCAATAAACAACCAGCACAACCAATAAACAACCAGCAATT